ATATGGATATATCCATTTCACGATTCTTTATTTTTACATTGGTTCAGTTGGCAAGTCTGATTATCCTTGTCGTTGTTTATGTCTCGGGTTGGAACAAATTACTATAATTCGTCCTCTTCTACAGATTAGTCGACATTTTTCACAAATTTTACGAACAGAAGCTCTTATTTTCATATTTCCCATTCCTTACCTTCATTTGAAATCTACTTTTTTCAAAAAAGTTTCTTGATATTTTGCATCTCGAATTGTATTTCCGTGAAAGACATGTTTGTTAAAGTTGAAAAACGAATCCTTCGAATCTTTGTTGCGTTGCGAAGTTGATAAATTATACGCCCTCTGGTTGAATCATAAGGACTTACTTCAAATTTGACTTTTTGGCGGTATCCATATAAAATAAACCTACGTCGGATCTTTTCCGAAACAGAACTTAGAATCAGATCTTCATTCTATAAATAAACCCGGAACATACTATTTGGAAGCGATTCATTAATGAAACCCTTAGGAATTCATTTTTGTTCTTTCATCCCAGGTACTGTAAGTGATCCTGAAGTATCAACTAATGGAGGTAGAACGATATTCAATAACTCCCCCATTTTTTCCTTTCCCAAATTTTACAAATAAGAAGTTTTGGATCCAATTTTTATATTCTATTCAAAATATTACCATATATAACACAAAATTTCTCCCCCGATTCCTTCTAGTCGAGCCTCTCGGTCTGTCATTATACCTCGCGAAGTAGAAAGAATTACAACTCCCATCCCACCTAAAATTTTAGGGATTCGTTGATAGTTAGAATAGATTCGTAAACCGGGTCGACTGATCCGTTTTAAATTGAAAATATTTCTATAGGGTCTTTTCCTATTCCTTCTATGTCGCAGGGTTAAAACAAAAAAAATTTTGTTTTTTTCTCGATGCTTTCTCACGTTTTCAATAAAACCTTCTCGTAAAAGTATTCTTACAATATTTTCGGTAATATTGGTGGATGCTATTCGAACCACTCTTTTTCGATCCATATCAGCATTTCGTATAGAAGTGATTATCTCAGCAATAGTGTCCCTACCCATGATGAACTATAATTATTGCGGCAAAAAAATTGGATACTATCAACGTGTTTTTTTACTTATTTGTCTATGAATTCTATTTTTCAAGAAAGATATATGCGTGAGACACATTCTACTCAATTTTGAATCTATTTCTTTCAAATACTCCACTAGAAACATATCACGATTTACTTTTCTAATACCTTTCTTTCAAATACTCCACTAGAAACATATCACGATTTCCTTTTATAATACTTCGGGAGCTAATGAAACTATTTTAGTAAAATTGAATTGTCTCAACTCTCGGGCGATTGCACCAAAAATTCTAGTTCCTTTTGGATTTCCTTCTTTATCAATAACAACTGCGGCATTGTCATCATATCGTATTATCATTCCGTTGTCACGTTTGAGTTCTTTACAGGTACGCACAATTACCGCTCTGACTACTTCGGATCTTTCTAGAGGCATATTAGGTACTGCTTCTTTGATAACAGCAACAATAATGTCACCAATATGAGCATATCGACGATTGCTAGCTCCTATGATTCGAATACACATCAATTCTCGAGCCCCGCTGTTATCCGCTACATTTAAATGGGTCTGAGGTTGAATCATATCATTTTTTTTACTCTGTTTTTTACAATGCAAAGGGCGAAGAAAAAAAGAAATATTTTTTGTCCACAAACACAAAAAGAAACCTGTGTTTTTGTTTCATTCCTAAGATTCCTTTCGGGTGGTTTTAGATTTTTCTTCTATCTCCGAACTAATGAATTGAGTTCGTATAGGCATTTTGGATGCTGCTATTGAAATAGCTCTTCTGGCAATCTTTTTTGTTACTCCACCCATTTCATAAAGTATTCGACCGGGTTTCACAACAGCTACCCAATATTCAGGGGATCCTTTTCCCGAACCCATACGTGTTTCCGCGGGTCGTACAGTAACTGGTTTATCTGGAAATATGCGTACCCATATCTTTCCCCCACGACGTGCATTTCGTGTCATTGCTCGTCGACCTGCTTCTATTTGTCTAGATGTGATCCAAGCAGGTTCAAGTGCTTGAAGAGCATATTTACCGAAACAAATATGATTACCTCCAGAAGATATCCCCTTCATTCTTCCTCTATGTTGTTTACGGAATCTGGTTCTTTTGGGGTTATAGTTGATGGTTGTTTCTCAATTCCATCTCTACTACAGAACCGGACGTGAGAGTTTCTTCTCATCCAGCTCCTCGCGAATCACGAATAAAGGATTTCAAAATTTGGATTTTTAATAATGAAGTTCATTTCAGTTAATTAATATAATATTCAAAAAATGAAGTTAAGATATACTATGTATTTTTTGAGGAATACGAAGAATCGTTAGTCATTTATATATCTTGTTTGAATAGATAATTCAACATTTTCATATTAGTTTTACTAATATTGTATTATTGTAACTAATCCTTATTCTGTCTTTTATCCTATTGCTTTTGCAATAAAAAAAGAAAGTTTTCGCGGGCGAATATTTACTCTTTCAATTTCTATTTCAGTTGTAGGGCTAGCTCGTGACGTCTCAGATCTCAGAATAGATGAATAGATCTCCGGCTCATTCCGCCATCCCGACCAGTGAATCTTTAATATATTTTTTTTTTCAATGGAATCTTTTTCATTCACAGGTTCCGTCGTTCCCATCGCTTCTTACTTAATGGTTAGGTCCGAATTTGACAATGGAGCTCGTAAGAATAATCAAATAAAGTCTTGAGCCATTCTTCTCAGTCTTTATTGGCTCGAAGCTCTTGATTTTTTCTTGTATTATTCTATTAATTGATTAATTTCATTAATTAGGGTATGGATAAATCAGTATTCATGCTTTATTACACTGCCTTTTATGATAGACCTTACATATTGGAATTTTAAATCATTGAGATTCTTTTTCTCTCTTTCTCTCCTCCTTCCATTTATCCACATCTTTTTTCTCTTCTATTTTGCTTTGCAACTTAGAATCTTTTTTGTTTATGAAAAAAAAAATGGCAGTTGCTACAAAGATATGACCTATACTATATATCATATCGTGACTGGTTCTTTAGATCCAGATAATGCGAAGTTGATGAGTTGGTTATTAGTTCTTCTCTAGTTATTAGTTCATACTATGGGTCTGGTTTAATCCTAACCCTAAAAAATCAACGAGTCACACACTAAGCATAGCAATGATATCAAATGGTCAATCGAATTTTTATTCAACCCTATAGAATTCAGTATTAGAAATTAGAATTGCTCCCTTTGATTGACCAGAAAAAGAATGACCGAGGTTCTCTGCTTTTGTTCAATTACTGGTATCGAAGGGAAAGATAAGTAATAAAGGTTTATTAGGCCTCGTCCAGAAATATCCAAATTTTTATGCCTAATACCCCATAGATAGTTCGAACTGGATAAGAACAATAATCAATTTTAGCTCGAATAGTTTGTCGGGGAACCCTCCCTTCTCTGATCCATTCGACACGTGCAATTTCCTTTCCGTCAATGCGCCCTGCAATTTGTACTTGAATTCCTTTTGTATCTGCTTTTTCAGCTAATTCAATAGCTTTTTTCATTGCTTTTCGAAATGAAACTCTATTCTTTAATTGTCCGGCTATAAATTCGGCAAGAATCTTAGGGTTTCCGTAAGGTTTTGCAATTCTTGTGATAGCAATGTTAAGTTTTCGGTTTACACAATTCAATTCTTTTTGTAGAGTCATTTGTAATTCTTCGGTTGCTCGCGGTCTATTTTCTATTAATAATTTTGGAAATCCCATAAAGATTATGACTTTGATCAGATCGATTCCTTTTTGAATATCTATACGTGCAATTCCCTGGACGCCAGAGGATGTTATCATATTCTTTTGTACATAATTCTTGATAAAATTTCTTATTTTTTGATCTTCTTGTAGACTTTCAGAATAATTTTTTGGTTGTGAAAACCAGAGGGAATGATGACCTTGGGTTGTACCAAGTCTGAAACCAAGTGGATTTATTTTTTGTCCCATAAACCTCCTCTATTATGGCGATCATAATATGCCATAGCTGTAGAATTTTTTTTCCATCTCGGTTTTTTTAACAAATTGAGCTCTATAGATTCAGAATCGTCTAAAGATATATCTTTCAGTACAATAGTTATATGGCAGGTGGTTCTTTTTATCGGATAACTACGTCCGCGAGCTCGAGGTTTGAATTTCTTTACGGTAGTCCCCTCATTCACTTCGGCTTTACTAATAACTAAATTGGCTTCATTGGAAGCCATAGTGTAACTAGCGTTTGCCGCTGCAGAATAAACCAATTTAAAAATGGGATAACCTGCTCGATAGGGCATTAGTTCTAATATCATAAGTGTTTCCTCATAGGAACGCCCACGAATTTGGTCAATGACTCTTCGTGCTTTGTCAGCCGACATAGATATATGTTGACCTAAAGCGTATACTTCTGGTTTTTTCTTCTTTAGCACCTGGTACATAAAGTTTGCCTCCTACTAATGAATCATAAGCATCTAGATCTTTTTTTAGTATTTTAGTATTAACATTACCGACGACGAGATCTATTATCACTTTTTGTGTGTCCTCGGAAATTGAAAGTAGATGCAAATTCTCCCAATTTGTGTCCTACCATATGATCCGTTATATAAATAGGCAGATGCTCTTTTCCATTATGGATGGCAATAGTATGACCAATCATTGTCGGTATAATGGTGGATCCCCGGGACCAAGTTCTTATTATTTCTTTTTCTGCTTTTCTGTTAAGCTTATCAATTTTTTTTAATAAATGATTCGCTACAAAGGGATTTTTTTTTAGTGAACGTGCCACAGCTGACTCCTATATATTTTTTTTGAAGAAATCAATTCGATTTTCTTTACTACTTACTACGGTGCCGAAGAATGAACTTCTCACTATATTTATTTCTTTTTCTACTTCTTCTTCCAAGTGCAGGATAACCCCAAGGGGTTGTGGGTTTTTTTCTACCAATTGGGGCTCTCCCTTCACCACCTCCATGGGGATGGTCTACAGGGTTCATAACTACTCCTCTTACTACAGGACGCTTACCTAGCCAACGTTTAGCTCCGGCTCTACCCAAACTTTTCTGGTTCACCCCAACATTCCCCACTTGTCCGACTGTTGCTGAGCAGTTTTTGGATATCAAACGGACCTCCCCAGAAGGTAATTTTATTGTGGCTGATTTTCCCTCTTTTGCAATCAGTTTCGCAACAGCACCCGCTGCTCTAGCTAATTGTCCACCCTTTCCAAGTGTGATTTCTATGTTATGTATAGCCGTGCCTAAGGGCATTTCGGTCAAAGGTAGGGCATTTCCAATTGTTATAGAAACCTCTGTACCAGAAACAATGCTATCTCCAATTATAGCCCCCCTGGGATGTAAAATATATCTCTTCTCACCATTCCCATAGTGTATGAGACAAATGTATGCATTTCGATTAGGGTCGTATTCTATGGTTACGATTCGACCATATATGTCTTTTTCATTCCGTCGAAAATCTATTTTACGGTATAGACGCTTATGACCTCCCCCTCTATGCCTTGCGGTAATGATTCCTCTGGCATTACGACCTTTACCACAACGATGCTTTCCATAGATCAAATTCTTTCCTCGAGTGGATTTCACTTGACCATTTACAGTTCCATTGCGTGTACTCGGGGTATAAGTTTTGTATAATTGTATCACCATGCTATTAAGTATTTTGATTGAAGTTCTTTATCTTTTTAAGAGGTTGAATAGAATAACCCGGTTGAAGCGTAATGATTACACGTCTCATTGTCTGTCCCATTCTTCTACTCTTTGCGGGAAGGCGGTGGCTATTCACATCCTTTACCTTGACACCAAAAAAGAGTTCGATCGAAAGCTTTATTCCTATCTTAGTTGTTCTTGATTCGATATTAAAAGTATATTTATTTTTCCCCAATAACCGAATACTTTTGTCTGTCAATACTGCATATTTGATTCCATCCATAAATTTATTTTCTTCCTTCTGAGTTCAAGTCTCAATAAGAATGCTAGTTCTTACTGTTCATATAGTTCATATATATCTATCATACATATATATCTATGATCTATGAGAAAAAAAAATAGAAATAGTATGTTATGATATGGATCTGAATTGTGTTATGTGACATCAATTCGTTATGTATGGATGAGATTCCAAGGTCCTGATTGCGTGCATCCAGTAGGAATTGAACCTACGACTTCGCCAATTATGAGTTGGGCGCTTTCACCACTCAGCCATGGATGCTTAACAGGGACCCTTGTCCACGGTGCCAAAAATCATTTAAATTAAAATAACATAAAAGAAGAATCAAAATCAAAATGAGATGAAATCTCGGAGGTGAACCCAATGCAAATGCAAAAAATACAAATCAAGTTCTGTATTTTCGAATTGAGAGAGATAATGAGAGAGATAAAGAATTCTCACTATTTCTTAGATTCGTGGACCCAATTCAATTCAGTGGGATCCTTTATTCACATTTTTTTCCACCAAGAACGTTTTCTAAAACTCTTTGACCCACGAATTTTTAGTATTCTACTTTCACGCAATTTCCAGGGTTCAACAAGCAATCGATCTTTCACGATCAGGGGAGTAATACTCTTTGTAGTAGCGGTACTTATATATCGTATTAACAATCGAAATATGGTCGAAAGAAAAAACCTATATTTGACAGGGTTTCTTCCTATACCTATGAATTCCACTGGACCCAGAAATGATCGATTGGAAGAAGCTGTTGGGTCTTCCAATATCAATAGGTTGATTGTTTCGCTCCTGTATCTTCCAAAAGGAAAAAAGATCTCTGAGAGTTCTTTCCTGAATCGGAAAGAGAGTACTGGGGTTCTCTCAATAACAAAGAGGAATTCTAGTTGTAAGATATCTAATGAAACCGTCGCCGAAATTGAGATCTTATTCAAAGAGAAAGATAGCAAATCTCTGGAGTTTCTTTTTGTATATTATATGGATGATGATTCGACCCACAAGGACCATGATTGGAAATTGGCTGATCCTATTTTATTGGAAAGATTAGCGAAAGACTGGATTTCTTATCTTATGTCTGCTTTTCGTGAAAAAAGACCAATTGAAGCGGGGGTTTTCTTCAAACAACATGAGCATGTTTCCCATCTCTTCTCGAGAAACAAGGGGGCTATCTCGTTGCAAAATTGTACTCAATTTCATATGTGGAAATTCCGCCAAGATCTCTTCCTTTTATTCCCTAGTTGGGGGAATAATCCGCCCGAATCGTATTTTTGGTTAGGCAATGTGTGGTTGGGAAAGAAGGATCGGTTTTTTAGCAAGGTACGGAATGTATGGTCAAATATTCAATATGATTCCACAAGGTCTAGTTTCGTTCAAGTAACGGATTCTAGCCAACTGAAAGGATCCTCTGATCAATCCAGAGATCATTTGGATTCCAATCATTTGGATTCCAATCATTTGGATTCCATTAGTAATGAGGATTCGGAATATCGCACATTGATCAATCAAAGAGAGATTCAACAACTAGAAGAAAGATCGATTCCCTGGGATCCTTCCTTTCTTCAAACGGAACGAAAAGAGATAGAATCAGACCGATTCCCGAAAAACCTTTCTGGATATTCCTCAATGTCCCAGCTATTCACGGAACGCGAGAAACCGATGATTAATCATCTGTTTCCGGAAGAAATGGAAGAATTTCTTGGGAATGCTACAAGATCCGTTCGTTCTTTTTTCTCTGATAGATGGTCAGAACTTCATCTGGGTTCGAATCCTACTGAGAGGTCCACTAGAGAGCAGAAATTGTTGAAGAAACATCTTTCTTTTGTCCGGCGATCAGAAAATAAAGAAATGATTCATTTATTCAAAATCATTACGTATTTACAAAATACTGTCTCAATTCATTCTATTTCATTAGATCCGGGATGTGATATGGTTCCGAAGGATGACCCGGATCTGGACAGTTCCAATAAGATTTCATTCTTTAACAAAAATCCATTTTTTGATTTCTTTCACCGATTCCATGAACGGAACAGGGGAGGATACGCGTTACACCACGATTTTGAATCAGAAGAGAGATTGCAAGAAATGGCAGATCTATTTACTCTATCAATAACCGAGCCGGATCTGGTGTATCATAAGGGATTTTCTTTTTCTATTGATTCGTACGGATTGGATCAAAAAAAATTCTTGAATGAGGTATTCAACACCGGGGCTGAATCGAAAAAGAAATCTTTATTGGTTCTGTCTCCTGTTCTTTTTCGTTATGAGGAGAATGAATATTTTTTTCGAAGGATCAGACAAAAACGGGTCTGGATCTCCTGCGGGAATGGTTTGGGAGATCTAAAGCAAAAAATGGTGGTATTTGCTAGCAATAACATAATGGAAGCAGTCAATCAATATAGATTGATCCGAAATCTGATTCAAATCCAATATAATAGGTACATAAGAAGTGTATTGAATCGATTCTTTTTAATGAATAGATCCGATCGCAACTTCGAATATGGAATTCAAAGGGATCAAAAAGGAAAGGATACTCTCAGTCATAGAACTCTAATGAAATATATGATCAAACAAGATTATGCATATATATACAAATGGTCCAATGGGAGCAAGAATTGCCAGGAACATTTGGAACATTTCCTTTCTGAGCAGAAAAGCTGTTTTCAAGTGCATTTTCAAGTGCAAAAGAGCCGTTTTCAAGTAATGTTTGATCAATTACGTATTTATACACGTATTCGTATTAATCAATTTTTGATGAATTATTCTGAGGTTTGCAAGAAATTCGAAAAAGATGTGTATAAGTTGCTTACTTTCTTTTTGCCCAAGTGGTCCAGGTCACTTCGTTTCTTTTTCCTTTTCCCCCAGTCACTTCGTTTTTTGGGCAAGTCACTTCGTTTTTTGGCCAAGTTGCTTTTCTTTTTGTCTAATTCACTTTCTTTTCCTTTTTCCTGTGTAAGTTTTGGGAATACCCCCATTCATAGGTCCGAAATCAACATCTATGAATTGAAAGGTCCGAATGATAAACTCTGCAATCAGTTGTTAGAATCGATAGGTTTTCAAATTGTTCATTTGAAAAAATTGAACCCCTTCTTACTGGCTGATGATGGTACTTCGAAATTCTTGATCAATGGAGGAACAATATCACCATTTTTGTTCAATAAGATACCAAAGCGGATGATTGACTCATTCCATACTAGAACTAATCGCAGGAAATCCTTTGATAACAAAGATTCCTATTTCTCAATGATATTCTACGATCAAGACAATTGGCTGAATCCCGGGAAACCATTTCACAGAAGTTCATTGATATCCTCTTTTTATAAAGCAAATCGACTTCGATTCTTGAATAATCCGCATCACTTCTGCTTCTATTGTAACAAAAGATTCCCTTTTTCTGTGGAAAAGGCTCGTAATAATAATTCATATTTTCTATATGGGCAATTTCTCAATATCTTGTTCCTTCGCAAGAAAAGATTTTCTTTGTGCGTTGGTAAAAAAAAACATGTTTTTGGGGGGAGAACTACTATTTCACCAATCGAGTCACAAGTATCTAACATATTCATACCTAACGATTTTCCACAAAGTGGTGACGAAAGGTATAACTTGGACAAATCTTTTCATTTTCTAAGTCGACCCGATCCATTCGTTCGTAGAGCTATTTATTCGATCGTAGACACTTCTGGAAACCCTCTAACAGAGGGACAAATTGTCAATTTTGAAAGAACTTATTGTCAACCTCTTTCAGATATGAATCTATCTGATTCAGAAGGAAAGAACCTTCATGAGTGTCCCAATTTCAATTCAAATATAGGTTTGATTCACATTCCATGTTCTGAGAAAGATTTCCCATCCGAAAAAAGGAAAAAACAGAGTCTTTGTCTAAAGAAATGCGTTGGGGTTCAGAAAGGGCGGATGTATACAACCTTTCAACGAGATAGTGCTTTTTCAATTCTCTCAAAAAAATGGAATCTATTCCAAACATATATGCCAAGCTTCTTTACTTCGACAGGGTACAAATATCTAAATTCGATATTTTTAGATACTTTTTCAGACCTATTGTCAATACTAAGTAGCAGTGTATCCATTTTTCATGATATTATGGGTATATCGTGGCGAATTCTTCAGACAAAATTGTGGAAGATGCAATTTTTTCTCAGAAGTGAGATCTCGAGTAAATGGTTACATAATCTTCTGTCCAAAGAAATGATTCATCGAAATAAAAAGAATAAGTCGTCGTTGATATCGACACATCTGAGATCGCCAAATGTTTGGGAATTCCTCTATTCAATCCTTTTCCTTGTTCTTGTTGCTGGATATCTCGTTCTTATACATCTTTTCTTTGTTTCCCAGACCTTTAGTGAGTTACAGACAGAGTTCGAAAAGGTCAAATCTTTGATGATTCCCTCATCAATGATTGAGATTGAGTTGCGAAAACTTCTAGATAAGTATCCTACGTCTGAACCGAATTCTTTCTGGTTAAAGAATCTCTTTCTATTTCCCATCAATCGAATCGCTTTTTCTATAAATACGAGACATCTAAGTCATACAAGTAAAGAGATCTATTCATTGATAAGAAAAAGAAAAAACGTGAACGGGGATTGGATTGATGATAAAATAGAATCCTGGGTCGCGAACAGTGATTCGATTCATGAGGAAGAAAGAAAATTCTTGGTTCAGCTCTCCGCCTTAACGACAGAAAAAAGAATTCTATTGAGTCTGACTCATAGTGATCATTTATCAAAGAATGACTCTGGTTATCAAATGATTGAACAACCGGGAGCAATTTACTTACGATACTTGGTTGACATTCATCAAAAGCATCTAATGAATTATGAGTTCAATATATCCTGTTTAGCAGAAAGACGGATATTCCTTGCTCATTATCAGACAATCACTTATTCACAAACTTCGTCTGGGGCTAATAGTTTTCATTTCCCATCTCATGGAAAACCTTTTTCGCTCCGCTTAGCCTTATCCCCCTCTAGGGGTATTTTAGTGATAGGTTCTATAGGAACTGGACGATCCTATTTGGTCAAATACCTAGCGACAAACTCCTATGTTCCTTTCATTACGGTATTTCTTAACAAGTTACTGGATAAGAAGCCTAAATTTATTGCTGATATCGATATTGATGATAGTGACAATATTGATGCTAGTGACGATATCGATATTGATGATAGTGACAATATTGATGCTAGTGACGATATCGATCGTGACCTTGATACGGAGCTGGAACTGCTAACTTGGATGAATGCGCTAACTATGGATAAGGAGATGATGGCGGAAATAAACCGATTGTCTATCACCCTTCAATTCGAATTAGCAAGAGCAATGTCTCCTTGCATAATATGGATCCCAAACATTCATGATCTGGATGTGAATGAGTCGAATTACTTATCCCTCGGTCTATTAGTGAACCATCTCTCCAGGGATTGTGAAAGATGTTCTACTAGAAATATTCTTGTTATTGCTTCGACTCATATTCCCCAAAAAGTGGATCCCGCTCTCATAGCTCCGAACAAATTCAATACGTGCATTAAGTTACGAAGGCTTCTTATTCCACAACAACGAAAGTACTTTTTCACTCTTTCATATACTAGGGGATTTCACTTGGAAAAGAAAATGTTCCATACTAACGGATTCGGGTCCATAACCATGGGGCCCAATGCACGAGATCTTGTAGCACTTACCAATGAGGTCCTATCGATTAGTATTACACAGAAGAAATCAATTATAGACACTAATACAATTAGATCCGCTCTTCATAGACAAACTTGGGATTTGCGATCCCAGGTAAGATCGGTTCAGGATCATGGGATCCTTTTCTATCAGATAGGAAGGGCTGTAGCACAAAATGTACTTCTAAGTAATTGTCCCATAGATCCTATATCTATCTATCTGAAGAAGAAATTATGTAACGAAGGGGATTCTTATTTGTACAAATGGTACTTCGAACTTGGAACGAGCATGAAGAAATTCACGATACTTCTTTATCTTTTGAGTTGTTCTGCCGGATCGGTCGCTCAAGATCTTTGGTCTTTACCCGGACCCGATGAAAAAAATGGGATCACTTCCTATGGACTCGTTGAGAATGATTCTGATCTAGTTCATGGCCTATTAGAAGTAGAAGGCGCTCTGGTGGGATCTTCGCGGACAGAAAAAAATTGCTTTGATAATGATCGAGTGACATTGCTTCTTCGGCCCGAACCGAGGAATCCCTTAGATATGATGCAAAACGGATCTTGTTCTATCCTTGATCAGCTCTATGAAAAATACGAATCGGAGTTTGAAGAAGGCGCCCTTGACCCTAACCTTGACCCGCAACAGATAGAGGAGGATTTATTCAATCACATAGTTTGGGCTCCTAGAATATGGCGCCCTTGGGGCTTTCTTTGTATCGAAAGGCCCAATGAATTGGGATTTTCCTATTGGTCCAGGTCATTTCGGGGCAAGCGGATCTTTTATGATAAAGAGGATGAGCT